AATAAAGTGCCTGATGAAAAGGGCTATCTTGATAGGATAGATAATACAAATACTTGTCTTTATTATATATTTTAGAATTAAACTAAACCTAAAGAAATCAAAATTCTCTGTGCTTCTTACACTAATATATAAAAAGATAAGCTAAATTAAGCTACCAGGTTCATACCCTGTTTATAGAAGTAAAATCTTCTTCTTTTTATATGATAAATAAAAGAAAAATTCTATTTCTAAGAATATTATTAGTAAGAACAATATTAATTATTAGATCTACTAATTGATTTGGAATATGAATAGGTATAGAAATAAATCTAATATCATTTATCCCTTTAATTTCAAAGAATAAGAATAAAAATGTATCTCAAGCCATAATAACTTATTTTTTGTCACAAAGATTAGGAAGAATTATTTTAATATTTTCTGTATTAATTAACCCTTTATTATTCACAAGAATCAATCTTATTGATGAAACAACTAAAATCTTAATTATAATTAGACTAATAATTAAAGTGGGAGCAGCACCTTTTCACTTCTGGTTACCTGAAATAATGGCTAACTTAGGTTGAATAGAATGTTTATTATTAATAACTTGACAAAAAATTGGACCACTAATAGTATTAAGTAACATTATCCCCAATAACTGATTTTTATATTTATCAGTTATTTTCTCAGCTTTAATTGGTAGAGTAGGAGGGCTTAACCAAACATCTTTACGAAAAATTATAGCTTACTCATCAATTAATCACTTAGGATGAATAATAATATTTATATCAATAAATATTAACTGATATAAATATTTAATTATTTACTCAATTTTAGTAAGCCTTATTTGCTTTTTCTTTAAAAAAAAGAATATCTTCTTCATAAACCAATTAAATTCATCATCCCCCTCCCTGCTAGAAAAATTCAATTATACAGTATTGTTCTTGAGAATTGGGGGATTGCCTCCTTTTCTAGGATTCCTACCTAAATGAATAGTATTACAAAGAATAATTAACTCAGGGTTGTATATAATATTAATTTTAATGATATTACTTTCATTAATTACATTATTTTATTATATTCGCCTAATAACAGCATACATTTTAAATTATTCTACAATTAATAAATGAAATATTTATAAAGAACCTAGAAAATTAATAATATTTTTATCATTATTAATCAATTTAACATTACCAATTTTCATAATTATTGGGTTTATTTAAAGCTTTAAGTTAATTTAAACTATTAGCCTTCAAAGCTGAAAATATATTATGTATAAGCTTTAGTATAATCACACCTTTAAACTTGCAATTTAATATCATATATTTGACTATAAAGCCTGATAAGAGGTAATTACCATATATAAATTTACAATTTATAGCCTAAACTTCAGCCATCTTATCATTGAATAAATGATTATTTTCTACTAATCATAAAGATATTGGAACTCTTTACTTCATCTTTGGTATATGAGCAGGTATAGTTGGTTCATCAATAAGATGAATTATTCGTATCGAATTAGGGCAACCAGGTGCATTTATTGGGGATGATCAAATCTATAATGTAATCGTTACAGCCCATGCATTTATTATAATTTTTTTTATAGTTATACCAATTATAATTGGAGGATTCGGTAATTGATTAGTCCCATTAATAATTGGAGCACCTGATATGGCATTCCCTCGAATAAATAATATAAGATTCTGATTATTACCCCCATCACTAATCCTATTATTGGCAAGAAGAATAGTCGAAATAGGAGCAGGGACTGGATGAACAGTATATCCTCCTTTATCTAGAAACTTATCACATAGAGGAGCTTCTGTGGATCTAGCAATTTTTTCACTACATTTAGCAGGAGCTTCATCAATTATAGGGGCAGTAAATTTTATTTCAACAATTATTAATATACGACCAACAGGGATAATTCTAGAACGCACACCGTTATTTGTTTGATCAGTAGGAATTACAGCACTTTTATTATTATTGTCATTACCAGTATTAGCAGGAGCTATTACCATACTATTAACTGATCGAAACTTTAACACATCATTCTTCGACCCTACAGGGGGAGGGGACCCTATTCTTTACCAACATTTATTCTGATTTTTTGGTCACCCAGAAGTATATATTTTAATCTTGCCCGGATTTGGTTTAATCTCACACATTATTAGACAGGAAAGAGGGAAAATTGAAGCATTTGGAGCATTAGGAATAATTTACGCAATAATAGCAATTGGATTATTAGGGTTTATTGTATGAGCACATCATATATTTACAGTAGGTATAGATGTTGACACTCGTGCATACTTCACTTCAGCAACAATAATTATTGCTGTACCCACAGGTATTAAAATTTTTAGATGATTAGCAACCTTACATGGAGTGAGTCTAATTTATACACCCTCAACATTATGATCATTAGGATTTGTATTCTTATTCACAATTGGAGGATTAACTGGAGTAATCTTAGCCAATTCATCAATTGATATTGTTTTACATGATACTTATTATGTAGTAGCACATTTTCACTATGTTTTGTCTATAGGGGCTGTATTTGCTATTATAGCAAGATTCATCCAATGATTTCCATTATTTACTGGATTAACAATAAAAACTAAATGATTAAAAATTCAATTCTTTACAATATTCATTGGTGTAAATCTAACCTTTTTTCCCCAACACTTTTTAGGACTAAGTGGAATGCCCCGACGATACTCAGATTACCCGGATTGTTATATAACATGAAACGTAATTTCATCTATTGGATCAACAATATCAATAATTAGAATTATTATATTTATCATAATTATCTGAGAAAGACTAATTTCTAAACGAGCAGTCATCTTCAGACATAATATATCATCAAGAATTGAATGATTACAAAACACACCTCCAGCTGAACACTCATATAATGAATTACCCATATTAACTGCTTTCTAATATGGCAGACAAAGTGCAATGAATTTAAGCTTCATATATAAAGATTATATCTTTTATTAGAAATCGCAACCTGAGGAAATATAAATCTGCAAGATGCTAATTCACCTTTAATAGAACAATTAATCTTTTTTCATGATCACGCACTAATAATTTTATTAATAATTACAGTTCTAGTTTCATATATTATAATCAGATTAACTTCTAATAAGTTTATCAATCGCAACTTACTAGAAGGACAAACAATTGAATTCATTTGGACAGCTTTACCAGCTGTAACATTAATTTTTATTGCCCTCCCATCATTACACCTTTTATATTTAATTGATGAAATTAATAATCCAGAGTTAACTTTAAAAACTATTGGTCACCAATGATACTGAAGTTATGAATACTCAGACTTTAATAATGTAGAATTTGATTCATATATAAAACCAACAAATGAATTATCAATAGGAGAATTTCGTCTCCTAGAAGTGGATAACCGAGTAGTATTACCCATAAATATTCAGATTCGAGTATTAGTAACTGCAGCAGATGTTCTACATTCATGAGCTGTACCCGCATTAGGTATTAAAATCGATGCAATCCCTGGACGTCTAAATCAAGGTAGATTTAAAATTAATCGACCAGGACTTATGTACGGACAATGTTCAGAAATCTGTGGTGCCAATCACAGATTTATACCTATTGTAATTGAAAGTGTCCCAATCAACAATTTTATTAAATGATTAAATTCTAATTCATTAAGTGGCTGAAATAGTCAAGCATTGGTCTCTTAAACCAAATTATAGTATAATTAACAAATACTCTTAATGAAAGAAATTAGTTTAAAAAAAATATTGTCTTGTCAAGACAAAGATAATTCTTATAATTATTTCTTAATACCTCAAATAGCCCCTTTATGATGAGAAATCTTATTCATTATATTTATTGCAATATTTTTATTAACAAATATAGTTATTTACTATAACAAACAAATAAACCCTAATTTTAACATTGAAAGTAAAAGTTACAAAATTAATCAATTTAAGTGAAAATGATAACTAATCTATTTTCAACATTTGACCCAGCAACATCAATTTATATATCAATAAATTGAATTAGATCAATAACATGTATTATATTAATCCCCCTAACTTATTGAATATTACCAAATCGATTAAATATTATACTTAACTTAATTACTATAAAATTAAATAATGAATTTAAAACATTAATAGGACCTAACAGAAAAGGAATAACACTAATTATAATCTCAATATTTATATTTATCTTAACAAACAATATTATAGGGCTATTACCATATATTTTTACCAGATCAAGACATTTAGTATTCACATTAACAATAGCCTTACCCCTATGACTATCATTAATAATTTATGGATGAATTAACCATACAAATCATATATTTGCTCATATAATCCCAGCTGGAACACCAGCAGCACTTATACCATTTATAGTAATAATTGAAACAATTAGTAATTTAATTCGACCAGGGTCATTAGCAGTACGTCTAACCGCAAATATAATTGCTGGTCATCTATTAATATCATTATTAGGTAATAATTCTCTAGATTCAAAAGAAATTATTATCCCTCTAATTTTATCTGTACAAATTATATTAATATTATTTGAATCAGCTGTATCACTGATTCAAGCATATGTATTCTCAGTTTTAAGAACATTGTACTCTAGAGAAATTATATAATGAAGATCCATAGTAATCATCCTTATCATCTAGTAGACTACAGACCATGACCTTTAACAGCTTCAATTGGGGCCATAACAACAACAACTGGCATAGTATTATGATTCCATAAAAATGAAATATACTTACTCTATTTAGGAATATTTATTTTAGTACTAACTATATACCAATGATGACGAGACGTAGTACGAGAAAGAACATTCCAGGGAAAGCACACAATCAAAGTTACTAAAGGTCTAAAACTAGGGATAATTCTATTCATTATCTCTGAAGTAATATTCTTCATTTCATTCTTCTGAGGGTTCTTCCACAGAAGACTAGCACCCACTATTGAACTAGGTATAACTTGACCACCAAAAGGAATTAAAACATTTAACCCTATAGAAATCCCACTATTAAATACAATAATTTTATTATGTTCAGGGATATCAGTAACATGAGCACACCATAGATTAATAAATGGTATACATTCACAAACATCAAAAGCATTATTCACCACAGTAACATTAGGGATCTTATTTACTATATTACAAGTCTATGAATATAAAGAAGCTAGTTTCTGTATTAGAGACTCCGTTTACGGATCAAGATTTTTTATAGCAACAGGCTTTCATGGTTTACATGTTATTATTGGAACAATCTTTCTAGCAGTATGTTTGATACGGCATATAATATATCACTTTTCTAAAAATCACCATTTAGGATTCGAAGCAGCTGCCTGATATTGACACTTTGTAGATGTCGTCTGACTATTTCTTTACATCTCTATTTATTGATGGGGTAGATACTTTTTTAGTATAAATAAATATTTTTGACTTCCAATCAAAAGATCTTAATATAAGAAAAAGTAATAATAAAAATTATATTATCTTTACTAGTAGCAATAATAATTTCAACATTTATAATAATATTATGTACTGTAATTTCAAAAACCTCAATCTTAGATCGAGAAAAAATGTCACCATTTGAATGTGGATTCGACCCCAAATCAAAGGCTCGATCACCATTTTCTTTACAATTCTTCTTAATTGCTATTCTATTTCTAATCTTTGACATTGAAATCGCTATTATATTACCAATAATTATCACAATAAAAATTAGAAATATTGTATCATGAGCAACAACTATAACAATTTTCATTACAATTCTAATTATAGGACTATATTATGAATGAAAAAATGGAATACTAGAATGAGCTTTTTAGGGGATGTAGTTAATAATAACATTTAATTTGCAATTAAAAAGAACTAAATATAAGTCTTCCTCAAAGTAATGAAGTAAAATTACAATTAGTTTCGACCTAATTTAAGAGTCAAAGTACTCCTTACTTATTAATTGAAGCCAAAATAGAGGCCTTTCATTGTTAATGAAATAATTGATTCTAAAATCCAATTAAAAGAGAATGAAGTTATCTGAAAGGAGCTGCTAACTACCTTTCAAAGCGGTTAAAATCCGTTTATCTCTTATTTATTTAGTTTAACTTAAAACACTTCATTTTCAATGAAGAGATGAAAATTATTTCCATAAATATACTTGAAAAGAATATTCTTATCATAATAGCTTCAATATTAAGCTTTAAATTAAGCTATTCAAGTTTAAATAATAATAATTGAAACAAATAATAAAACAAAAACAGAAAAATAAAGCTTTAAATTATTATTCTGATAGCACAAATTAAGCTTTCTCAAAAATAAAAAAAAATAAGCTAATATTTTAGACATAACATATTCACCTCAACCCATATCTATAAAATCAACATAATTATTAGTAAGAACAAAACTTTTAGAATATAATATATAAGTTCTAAAATTAGGTATAAATCACATAGTACCCAAAAATACAGTAACCAGATTTATATTTAATCCAAAAATACTTTCGGATATAAATATAAAGGATAATTCATATCCGACCCAACCCCCTAAGGTAACAAACAACACAGGAGCCAATTTACATTCCAGAGGCATTAACAATAAATGGGGGAGGGGGAAGACCAGCCAAGATAACAAACTACCACCAAAAATTCCTATAAAAACAAGAAAAATTATAGAACGTATCATAATATAACTTTCATTGTAATTACCCAAAGAAAGAAGACCAACATAACCTCTTATACAATAATAAACCAATCGTATTCTATAAGAAACAGTCAAACCAACAGAAATAAAAAAGACCAAATAAATAAATAAATTAAAGTAAGTAAAAGTTATAGTCTCTAAAGCAAGATCCTTTCTATAAAACCCTGATAAAAAAGGTAAACCACATAAAGATATATTAGCAATACCAAAACAAGTTCTAGTATAAGGAATTTGACTAACCAACATACCCATATGACGAATATCCTGAGAATCATTTATACAATGAATAATTAATCCTGCACACAAAAACAACAAAGCCTTAAAAAAAGCATGAGCAAGTAAATGAAAGAAGGCAATAACAGAATAACCTATAAATAAAACTCTTATTATTAAACCTAATTGTCTCAAAGTTGACAAAGCAATAATCTTCTTCAAATCATATTCAAAATTAGCACCCAAACCAGACATAAATATTGTTAAAACCGACAATAATAAAAAAAAAGATAAATTAAATTGAGATAATAAATATCTAAATCGAATCAAAAGATAAACACCAGCAGTGACTAAAGTAGAAGAATGAACAAGAGCAGAAACAGGGGTAGGAGCTGCTATAGCAGCAGGTAATCAAGAAGAGAAAGGAATCTGAGCTCTCTTAGTAAAAGCAGCAGAAATAATTAATAAACATAAAACAAAACTTCATCTATCAAAATAAAAATTGTAATACAGTATATGTCAACTACCAGTATTAAATAATCAAGCAATACCAATCAAAATAGCAACATCCCCAATACGATTAGTCAAAACAGTCAATATGCCAGCATTATAAGACTTACAATTCTGAAAATAAATAACTAAGCAATAAGAAACTAAACCTAAACCATCCCAACCAATCAAAATTCTAATTAAATTAGGTCTAACAATTATAAATATCATTCTTACAATAAATAATAAAACAAGAATCAAAAACCGAACCTTATTAATATCCGAAACCATGTAATCCTCTCTATAATAGATAACCATAGAAGAAATTAACATTACACTACCCATAAATAATAAACTTATCCAATCAAACAATAACGTCATGCCAATTATAGAAGAATTAACTCTTAAAACTTCTCAATCCATAAAAATAGAATAATCAATTAACAAAAAATAAAATCCAAAAAAGTAAGTTAATAATCCCAAAACAAGAATAATTAAAGATCAATATTTATATAAACTAATTATATTCATAAATCTAAAGTAATAAATACACCAATAACACCACAAATTATTATTCTCAATAAACTATTTAGATTAAACCCAAAAAGTAAAAATATCAGCCTTTAAAAATAAAAAATTTAAAGGCAATCAATGTATTAACAAAACCATGTACTCACGAATATTACCACCAGACTCAAATTTAAAACCTCTATACAAAGAACCATGCTGCGTAATAGAATATAAATAAATTCTATAACAACAACTAAAAAAAGAAGAAAATACAATAAATAAAGTAGTCAATGAACTTCAACTTAAAATTCTATTAATCAATATAATCTCCCCCAATAAATTAAGAGAAGGAGGTCTTGCCATATTATTAATAGAAAATAAAAACCAAAATATTGATATAGTAGGTATAAAAGTTAAAAACCCTTTATTAATAAACAATCTACGACTATGACTACGCTCATAAACCATATTTGCCAAAGCAAATAAACCTGAAGAACATAAACCATGACCAATTATCAAAACCAATGAACCCAAAAGACCATAATAAAAACAAGTTATAATCCCACAAATAACCAAACCCATATGGGCTACAGAAGAATAAGCAATTATAGATTTAATATCAACTTGACCCAAACATAATAAACCCACAACAAATGTGCCAAATAAACTAACAATAATAAAAACAAAATTTAAATAATAATAATTAAAAAAAAAGAATACCCGATATAAACCATAACCCCCTAACTTCAAGAGAACTCCTGCTAAAATTATTCTACCAGAAACAGGAGCTTCAACATGAGCTTTTGGTAACCAAAAATGAACAAAAGATATAGGTATTTTAACTAAAAAAGCTAAAATCAAAGATAAATATAAAAAATTATTTATATCTAAAACAATTAAAAAATAAGATAAAGTAAAATTAAAATTATAAATATAAAAAATTCTTAATAACAAAGGAAAAGAAGCAAATAATGTATAAAATAATAAATACAGACCAGATATAAAGCGCTCTGGCTGATAACCCCACCCGAAGATCAAAAAAAGGGTGGGGATTATTCTAGATTCAAAATACAAATAGAATATAAATAAATTAGTAGTTGAAAACGTTAATATTAAAATAAATAACAATAATAAAACAACTATAACAAACTCAGCCATATAATTATTAACAAACTTAATCCTAGCTCTAGCCATAATTATCAAAAAAGAGATATAAATAGTCAAAAAAACTATACAATAAGAAACTAAATCCAACCCTAACCCATATCTTATATTAATAAAATATCTAGAAACAGGTAAAAGAAATATATAAAAGGATATTAAAAGCAATAAACAAACCAGTAATCATCAATTATACAATAAAGGGATCAAAAACAGGACAAATAATAATAACTTTATCATGATAAAATAGATATACTAGACAAGTAATCATTTCCATGACTACGAATTATGTTAACCAATACACCTAAACCTAAAGCTCTCTCACAAACAGAAAAAGTCAAATAAACTAAAATAAAATAAAATTCAAAACCATAATTTAGTAAAAACAAAAATAGTATTAAAAATAATACTACAACTAAATACTCCAATCTAAACAAAACAACTAACAAATGCTTACGACCAGAAGAAAAAACAATTAATCCTCTAATAAATATGATAATAATACTAAAATTAATTAAATTAATAAGTTTTAATAGTTTAATAAAAATAATGATCTTGTAAATCATAGATAGGTTAATCCTTTAAAACTTCAGTAAAGAGTATTACTCAACTTTAATCCCCAAAATTAATATTTTAATTAAACTATTTACTGAAATTATCATATTACCTTTAATATCAATAACTTTATCATTAATTTTCCTAACATTAAAACATCCTATTAGTATAGGAATTACAATTATTGCACAAACTATAATAGTAGCAATAATAACTGGTCTAATATTAAAATCATTTTGATTTTCTTATATTATTGTAATTACAATACTAAGAGGTATACTTGTTCTATTTATCTATATAGCAAGAGTTGCCTCAAATGAAAAATTCTTCATATCATATAAATTAATTATTTTATCAACAATCTTAACATCATTAAGAATAATAATACAAGTAATAATAGAAAATAACAACGAATTCATAAACATTGAACATCAAATATCAACAGAAAAATTAAGATTAAATATATTATTCAATTGCAAATTCAAAACAGTAACTATTACTATAACATTATATTTATTCTTCACCATAATTACAGTATCTTTCATCGTAAATATTTCAGAAGGACCATTACGAACAAAACAATAATGAATAAACCCTTACGAAAAACCAATCCAATTCTAAAAATTATTAATGGTTCACTAATTGACTTGCCATCACCATCAAATATTTCATTATGATGAAATTTTGGATCATTATTAGGAATATGTTTAATGATCCAAATCGTAACTGGAATCCTTTTAGCTATACACTACACAGCTAATGTAGAAATAGCATTTAACAGCGTAGTACATATTTGCCGAGACGTAAATAACGGATGACTAATACGAAACACTCATGCAAATGGTGCATCACTATTTTTTATCTGCTTATATATACATGTAGGACGAGGTATTTATTATGGATCATACAAATTAATTGAAACATGAAACATTGGTGTAATCTTATTATTTATAGTTATAGCTACAGCATTTCTAGGATACGTATTACCATGAGGACAAATATCATTATGAGGAGCAACAGTAATCACCAACTTGTTATCAGCCATTCCTTACCTAGGAGAGGATATCGTAAAATGATTATGAGGGGGATTTAGAGTTAATAACGCTACACTAACACGATTTTTTACATTACATTTCCTTCTACCGTTCATCATCACAGCAATAGTAATATTACATTTACTATTCTTACACCAAACAGGAAGAAACAACCCATTAGGGATCAATTCAAATTATGACAAAGTACCATTCCACCCATTCTTCTCAATTAAAGATTTAATAGGAATAACAATTACATTAACAATATTTTCACTCTTAATTTTACTAGAACCACGATTAATAGGAGACCCAGAAAATTTTATCCCTGCCAATCCAATAGTTACACCAGTTCATATTCAACCAGAATGATACTTCTTATTTGCCTACGCAATTCTACGATCAATTCCTAACAAATTGGGAGGGGTAATAGCAATAATTATATCAATTGTTATTATTGTACTATTACCATTCACAAATAAGGGAAAATTCCAAAGTATAGCATTCTATCCCATCAATAAAATTATATTCTGATCATTCGTGACAGTAATAATTTTATTAACATGAATTGGAGCACGACCAGCAGAAGAACCATTCATTACAACAGGACAAGAATTAACAGTAATCTATTTCCTATACTTCATGATCAACCCTTTAACTTTCAAATTATGAGATAAAATTAATAGATAGTTATTAAACTTTAGATAAGTGTTTACCTTGAAAGTAAAAGATAATGGTTAAATTCCATTAATAACTTTGTCACTTAAATCAATGAATAATAAGTCTAAAACCAAAAAACATAAAAATAAAGAAAAAAAGATAAAATAATTTATAGCCATAGGCAAAAACACCTTTCAAGTCAAATATATTAATTTATCATAACGAAAACGAGGCAAAGTAGCACGAACCCAAATAAATCAAAAAATAATAAAAACAATCTTTAAATAAAATAAAATAGAATCATAATCACACCCAAAAAATATAATAACAGTTAATATACTTATAAAAATAATATTTATATACTCAGAAAGAAAAATAAAAGCAAATCCACCACCTCTATATTCAACATTAAAGCCTCTTACTAATTCACTTTCCCCCTCAGCAAAATCAAAAGGAGCACGATTAGTTTCAGCTAAGCAAGAAGATAACCAACAAAAAAATAAAGGCAAAGAATAAAATACAAACCAAATACCACTCTGATAAATTTTAAAATCAATAAAATTATATCTAAAAACAAAAATAACAAAACACAACATAATTATAGCTATTCTAACTTCATAAGAAATAGTCTGTGCTAAAGCCCGATAACTACCCAATATAGCATATTTAGAATTAGATGATCAACCAGATAACATAACCCCATACACACCTAAACCAGTTGAACACAAAAAAAATATAAAACCAAAATTAAAATTATATACATTAACCGCATAAGGAAATAAAACCCATAACAAAAATGACAAAATCAATATAAAAATAGGGGAAATAAAGTAAATAATAAAATTAGATATATAAGGATAAGTTTGCTCCCTAAAAAATAATTTAATTCCATCAGAAAAGGGCTGTAATAAACCTATTAAACCTACCTTATTAGGACCCTTACGTAACTGAATATATCCTAAAACCTTACGTTCAAGTAAAGTAACAAAAGCAACAGCAACTAAAACACAAATAATTATAACCAAATAACTAATTAAAAAAATTACTATTTGTAAAATAATTACATTAATAAATTCTAAATTTATCGCACTCAATCTGCCAAAATAGTAAATTAATAGTAATCAATTTATTTATAATTATTACTTATACCTGGTCCTTTCGTACTAAGATATAAAATATACAATTATGGATAGAAACCAACCTGGCTCACGCCGGTCTGAACTCAGATCATGTAAAGATTCAAAAGTCGAACAGACTCAGTTTATAAGCTACTACACCCAAAACTTACTTTAATCCAACATCGAGGTCGCAAACTTCATTCATCGATAAGAACTCTCCGAAAAAATTACGCTGTTATCCCTAAGGTAATTTAATCTTATAATCTATAAAAAAGGATCAAAAAATACACTAATTAATGAAAAATAAAAATGAAAGTTAATTAAATTTCACTGTCGCCCCAACAAAATTAAAATTATATAATAAATAAATCATATAACCAAATCAAAAAAAATACAATTTTAATAAAACTCTATAGGGTCTTCTCGTCCTATAATAAAATTTAAGCTTTTTAACTCAAAAATAAAATTCACAAAATTTAAGTAAAGAAAGTTAATGATTCGTCCAACCATTCATTCCAGCCTTCAATTAAAAGACAAATGATTATGCTACCTTTGCACAGTCAGTATACTGCGGCCGTTAAAAAAATCACCGGGCAGGTCAGACCTTAAATTAATAAATCTAAAGGACATGTTTTTGTTAAACAGGCGAACATTAAATTTGCCGAATTACTATACTTAAAATTACAAAACTACTAATTCTATCATTATTACTTATAATAAATAAATAAATAAAAAAATTTAATAAAAATTTAAATCCAAAACTAAATAAATATAAAACCAAAATTAACTGTAACGAAATAAATGATGACTGTTGTCAAGCCTACAAAATTTATACAAACAAAAAGGATTATAAAACAATTAATAGAGCTTATCCCCTATAATTTTAGTAATTAAAACTGCATAAAATAAATTTATAAAACAGCCCAATAATAACCTTAATTAAATTAATTTATTAAATAACCAGATATTTAAAATTGAATAGCATATAACCACTATAAAAATATTAATAATTACTTTGAAACGTAAACTATCATATAATCATAGCTCTTTTAATTTCGGGAAAATTAACAATAATTAATTTCAAATTGATAAACCCTGATACAAAAGGTACTACAAAAAAAGTATGCTTATATTATATTAATAATATATCCTTTACAGTAAAATAAACTATAATTAAAAATAACAATTTCAATAAAAATTACTAATAAAAAAATTATTTTTATAAAAATAAACAACACTAAATAATAAAATAATATATAAATAAACTCAAGCTAGACTGAATTGCACAATCAAACCATTATTGTAAATAACAGTTATTCCTAAAATATAACTTGTTTATTTCCAACCTCACCTTCCGGTAAAATTACTTTGTTACGACTTATCTCATCTTATAAACGAGAGCGACGGGCGATGTGTACATAATCTAGAGCTAAAATCATTATTATAAAATAATAAAAATTACCTTCAAATCCTTTTTCATATTAATAATTTCCAATAATAATACTCCAATAAATTAACATTAAATGTAATCCATCTCAACCTTTAATATAGCTGCACCTTGACCTGACATTAACTAAATTAATAATTTAAGAAAATATTCTAATAAAACATTCAATGACAGAGATATACAAACAAAAAATTAAAGTTAAATCCAACGTGGATCATCAATTACAGGACAGATTCCTCTGAAAAGACTAAATTACCGCCAAATCCTTTCAATTTAAAGATCATAACTAATAGTACTGTGGTAAAAAATTTACATTTAGAATAATAGGGTATCTAATCCTAGTTTAGAATCTAAATTTCATATTATATTAAACCCAGAGAATATAAAAATAAAATAAAAATTTCACTTAATATTTCAAAATTAATCCCCAACAATTATAAATAAATACCTAACCAAAAAAATTAACTCGAACTGATTGTGTAACCGCGTATGCTGGCACAACCTTTTACAGTTCTAAATTAAATTAACTGAATCTACAACTACGTAACAATATTCAAAATAAAAAACTACAATCAACAAATCTATACATTATCATTTAGACAAAATATTAACATTACACGCAAAAACTTATATTTAACATTATCATAAATAGCCAATTATAAAAAGACAGAATCAATCTTTAATAGATTACACAAACAATAAACACGCGGAACCAAGTGGAATATAACCCGTCCCCTCTCCCCTCCTAGATAACCCCGGTCTACGACTATAAATTATTTCCATACGTGTACTGCATACTATACCCCGGCTACCAATAGATACCCCTTACATAGTTAGTTACATACTATATCCCCCTGCGTTTGAGTCCCTTACATAGTCCCTTACTGGTTCCTACCCCCGTTGATGGCTCCTTATGCGTATCGCTCCAAATCAGTTACTGCTCCCCCCATTTATTCTTTTTTTTATTATATCCCTCTCTTATTCCTGTGCTCTACACCCATTATATACCTGTTATAACCCCATAACGTCCTCTAAATACTCCCATATATATATATACTCTGTCCTCCCCTCGTATAGTACCATTCCCCTATATCCCTGGTTTTTCCCCTCTCCCCCTCCCCTAAATAGTCTCTAGGAGGCCCCCCCTGGTGTTACCCCAAAGGTAATTTATTATAAATAAATACACACAAAGTATGTATTTATCAATAATTTGGACAAAATCAATTTTGCCCTAAAAAATAAAATTTTCATCAAAAAATGTACATGAACAAAAAAAAATTCCAAAAAATAAAAAAATTCCAAAAATAAATTTTCCAATTTTATACAAAAATTAAAAAATTAAAAATTTTAAATAGCCACAAAAAAAATTCCAATAATTCAAAAATATTTACTTAACCAAAGATATATTGCGGAACAATTCTTCAATAACCAAAAATATAAACAATAAAACATAAAATAATAAAAATTTTACTTAACAGCAAAACCGCTACGGAACATAAATATACAAAAATACATTTTTACACAACAAAATTATACAAAGTAATCCATAAATATATCAATAACCTAATCTAGCATTCTACTGAATATCAATCTTTTATAAACTGACATGCCCCCAAAAATGCAGATTGAGGATAAATGGGACGGCTACTCACCTTTTGTCAGGTTCAGACTTGGTATGCCCAAAATGCTATAATCTAAAATATAGATTTGCTAGATCTCTCAGTAGAGGCATAGTCTTTAAACCAGATTCATATTATGTTTAATGGAAATCATAAAATATAATATAACTCAAAGTGTAGGTATACGCACAATAGTACAAGAAAGACTCGTTGGAACACCACCTAGTCTATAGTTAGATCGATGCCAACCATGGCAACAATTATTTATTTAAAGGACACTCAAACAACTACAAAAGTTCCCCTAGGTTTAAAGACCATCTCATTGTACACCAATATTATTATGGATTACTCTATTGATTGATGTAATAAACTAATAAACTAAAGATAACCGACAGTAAAACCCAAATAATTGTAGATATGTCAATAACCTAATCTAGCATTCTACTGAATATCAATCTTTTATAAACTGACATGCCCCCAAAAATGCAGATTGAGGATAAATGGGACGGCTACTCACCTTTTGTCAGGTTCAGACTTGGTATGCCCACAAATGTTAAATCCTAAAATATAGATTTGCTAGATCTATCCTATCAATAATAACCCCAAATAAGTTAGTTCCGTAAATAGATATTTAATATCCTAATATATAATATACCTAATCCCCATCTAAAAGATGGAAAAGATGGGGATT